AACCTTATTCAAACCCTAATATTCTTGCAGAATTTATAGCCTCACAATTCAAGAATAGAGTTTCATTTCGAAAAGCAATAAAAAGGGCTATTGAATTAACTAAAGAAGCAGATACAAAAGGAATTCAAGTACAAATTTCAGGGCGTATCGGCGGAAACGAAATGGCACGTGTCGAATGGATCAGAAAAGGTAGAGTTCCCCTACAAACCGTTCGAGCTAAAATTGATTATTGTTCCTATACAATTAGGACTATCTATGGCGTATTCGGCATGAAAATTTGGATTTTTATAGACAAGGGAAAGGAATAAAAAAACTTTCATTGTTTTTCCCTTCTATCGATTGATTGAACAAAAAAAGGGAAACTCGGTCATTCTTTTTCTGGCCAATCAAACTAATTCTTAATTCTATAGGGTTGAATAAAAATTCGATGAACCTTTTGATATAATTGCTATGCTTAGTGTGTGACTCGTTGGTTTTTTTTAGGGTTAGGATTAGGATTAAAAAAAGACCAGCCCGGTAGTATGAAAACCAACTCATCACTTCGTATTATCTGGATCTAAAGAAGCAGTCAAGATATGATAAATCGGTCATATCTATGTAGCAACTGAAGTTTCTTTTGAATAAACTTTAATTCTAAGTTTAAAGCAAAATACAGAAGAAAGGTGTGGATAAATGGAAGGATGAGAGAAAGAGAGAAAAAGAATATCAATGATATAGAAATCCAATATGTAAGGTCTATGAGTCATCTCATAAAAGACAGTGTAATAAAGCATCAATACTAATTGATTCATCTATAATGAAATATTAAATGAATCCTTCTTATAGAAGAAAAAAATCAAGAGCTTCGAGCCAATAAAGACTAAGAAGGTTGACTCAAGAATAAATTGGATTATGAGCTCCGTTGTAGAATTCTGACCTAACCATTAAATATGAAGCGGTGGGAACGATGGAACCTGTGACTGCAAAAGATTTTATTGAACAAATGAATCTTACTGATTCACTAGTCGGGATGGCGAAATGAACCGGAAATCAATTCATCTATTCTGAGAAGTCACGAACAAGCGCTACGACTGAAATAGAGATTGCAAGAGTAAATATTCGCCCGCGAAAACTTTCTTTTTTTTTGAATTTGAATTGGTAAACTTGGATAAAGGACAAAATAAAATAAAGATTTATTAGAACGTTAGAAAAAAAAAACTATTATTTATAAAATTATTTATAAAAATGTTCTAATATCTATTCAAATTAATTGAAATTCCATTTTGAATCCTTTTATTCGCGAGGAGCTGGATGAGAAGAAACTCTCACGTCCAGTTCTGTAGTAGAGATGGAATTCCGAAACAACCATCAACTATAACCCCAAAAGAACTAGATTCCGTAAACAACATAGAGGAAGAATGAAGGGAAGATCTTATCGAGGTAATCATATTTGTTTCGGTAAATACGCTCTTCAGGCACTTGAACCTGCTTGGATCACATCTAGACAAATCGAAGCAGGTCGACGAGCAATGACACGAAATGCACGCCGTGGTGGAAAAATATGGGTCCGTGTATTTCCAGACAAACCAGTTACAGTAAGACCTGCTGAAACACGTATGGGTTCGGGGAAAGGATCCCCTGAATATTGGGTAGCTGTTGTTAAACCGGGGCGAATACTATATGAAATGGGTGGAGTAGCCGAAAATCGAGCCAGAAGAGCTATTTTACTAGCAGCATCCAAAATGCCTATACGAACTCAATTAATTATTTCGGGATAAAAATGTAGAACCGACAGAAATGAGTCTCGGGGATGAAACAAAACCGCAGGTTTCTTTTTTTGGACAAAAAATATTTCTTTTATTTTCTTTATCCTTTGCATTGGAAGAATAGACTAAAAAATTGATATGATTCAACATCAGACCCATTTAAATGTAGCGGATAACAGCGGGGCTCGAGAATTGATGTGTATTCGAATCATAGGAGCTAGTAATCGTCGCTATGCTTATATTGGTGACGTTATTGTTGCTGTGATCAAAGAAGCAGTCCCAAAAATGCGCCTAGAAAAATCAGAAGTAGTCAGAGCTGTAATTGTCCGTACCTGTAAAGAACTTAAACGTGACAGCGGTATGATAATACGATATGATGACAATGCTGCAGTTGTGATTGATCAAAAAGGAAATCCAAAAGGAAGTCGAATTATTGGGGCAATCCCCGAGGAATTGAAAGAATTCCATTTTACTAAAATAGTTTCATTAGCTCCCGAGGTATTATAAAATAAAATGAGATCGTGATATCTTTGGGGTATTTGAAAGAAATAGATTAAGAACTAGATTAATTCGTAGGCATATATCTTGAAAAATTCATATTCATAAACCAATAAAAAAACCAATAAAATAAAGAAAAACATGTTAATTATATCCAATTTCAAGACACCAATAATTTTAGTTCATGATGGGTACAGACACTATTGCTGAGATAATAACCTCTATACGAAATGCTGATATGGCTAGAAAAAGAGTTATTCGCATAGCATCTACTAATATTACCGAAAATATTGTTAAAATACTTTTCCGAGAAGGTTTTATCGAAAACGTCAGAAAACATCGAGAAAAAAACAAATATTTTTTGGTTGTAACCCTGCGACATAGAAGGAATAGGAAAAGACCCTATAGGAATTTTTTCAATTTAAAACGGATCAGTCGGCCCAGTCTACGAATCTATTCTTACTCTCAAGAAATTCCTAGAATTTTAGGTGGGACAGGGATTGTAATTCTTTCTACTTCTCGAGGTATAATGACAGACCGGGAGGCTCGACTAGAAGGAATTGGCGGAGAAATTTTATGTTATATATGGTAATCATTTTAATATCCAAATGGGATCCGAAACCTCTTCCTATTTATAAAAAAAAAAAGAAAGAGGGTGAGTTGTCTAATATCGTTTCTACTCCATTAGTTGATACTTCAAGGGGGCTTTACCTGCAATGACAGAACAAAAATGGATTCACGAAGGTTTAATTACTGAATCGCTTCCCAATGGCATGTTCCGGGTTCGGTTAGATAATGAAGATCTGGTTCTAGGTTATGTTTCAGGAAAGATTCGTCAAAGTTCTATAAGAATACTGCCAGGAGACAAAGTCAAAATTGAAATAAGTCGTTATGATTCAACCAGAGGACGTATAATTTCTCGACTCGACAACGACAACGAAAACGAAAACGAGGATTCGAAAGATTAGCTGGTTTTTATTCAATACGATTCGAGATGCAAAATTTCAAGAAACTTATTTTCTACCAAGAAGTAGATTCAGAATTAAGATAAGGAATGACAAATATGAAAATAAGAGCTTCCGTTCGAAAAATTTGTCAAAAATGTCGACTAATCCGTAGGCGGGGGCGCCTTAGAATAATTTGTTCCAACCCGAGACATAAACAAAGACAAGTATAATCAGACACGCTAAAAGGCTCAATGTACAAATAAGGAATCTGTTTTGACATGAAATGGATATATCCATATATTTCTGACTCATATTTATGAGATGATACAATATGCCAAAAGCTATACCGAGAACTGGTTCACGTAGGAATGTACGTATTGGTTCACGCAGGAATGTACGTATTGGTTCACGCAGGAATGTACGTATTAGTTTACGTAAGATTGTAGGTAGAATACCAAAGGGAGTTATTCATGTTCAAGCGAGTTTCCATAATATCATTGTCACGGTTACAGATCTACGGGGTCGGGTGGTTTCCTGGTCCTCGGCCGGTACTTGTGGATTCAAGGGTACGAGAAAAGGGACACCTTTTGCCGCTCGAACTGCAACAGAAGATGCTATTGGTCCAGTAATAGATCACGGTATGCAACGAGCAGGAGTCGTGATAAAAGGTCCCGGTCTCGGAAGAGACGCAGCATTACGAGTTATTCGTCAAAGTGGTATACGATGCTTTTTTATACGGGATGTAACGCCTATGGCACATAATGGCTGTAGACCCCCGAAAAAAAGACGTATTTAACGAGCAAACTAATTGCTTTTCTAAAGAGCAAACTAATTTATTTTTCTACTCAAAAAGGAGGAATTCAACGTATGATATACGAAATAGTACGAGTATCTACTCGGGAAACACAGTGGAAGTGTGCTGAATTAAGAGAAGACAATGCACGTCTTCATTATGGACGCTTTTATCTGGCTCCACTTTTGGTAGGCCAGGCTGAGTTAATAGGCACTGTGATGAGAAAAGCTTTACTAGCAGAACTAGAAGGAACATGTATCACGTATGTAAAATTGCTGGACGTACCCCATGAATATTCTAGTATATGGGGTGTCAAAGAGCCGGTCTATGATATTGTAATGAATTTGAAAAAAATTGTATTGAGAAGTAACCAACTGATGGATAATCCACCTAATTTTTTCAAAGGGCGCGTTCGTGTCAAGGGTTCTACAATTGTAACTGCTAAAGATATTCTTTTTAATCATGTTGGTATAGAGGTCGTTGATAATACCCAATATGTAGCTACATTGACAAAACCAATTAGTTTATATATTGACTTAATAGTCGAGAAGAAGAGAGCGTTTGGCAAGGCAATACCGTATACCCTTCAAGAAGGAAGTTATCCTATAGGTGATACATTCTCGCCTATTCTAAATGTGAATTATAGTGTTCATTCCTATACAAGAGAGAATGAAAAAAAAGAGATGCTCTTTCTTGAAATATGGACAAATGGGAGTTTGACTCCGGTAGAAGCACTTAGTATAACTTCCCAGAAGTTGGCTAAATTATTGACGGCTCCTTTACGTGTCAACGAAGAAGAAGACAACAAATTTACTAACGAAGACCACTTGGTTTCTTTATACTCTTTTACTTTTCAGCATAGATGGGAAAGGATCAGACAAAAGAAAATAAAACTAGCAATGAAATCGATTTTTGTTGATCAATTCGAATTTACTCCCAAAGTCTATAATGGTCTCAAAAAGGCCAATATAGATAAATTATTTGACCTGTTGAATATGAGGTATGAAGATCTTATGA